CGTGAGCATCAGCATGTAGGTTCCAGATCCAAGTGGTAGTATCAGGACCTTTAGCTAGTGTTCTTGAGAAATGGCCGGGTCTGGCCCATTCCTCGAAAGAAGTTTTTATGGGATCCCTATCTACCAAAATTTTTACTTCTGGTTCCGGCGAACGAATAATCATTGAGTCCTCCTCTTTCCGGACAACGTGTACGAAGAGACCCGCCAATAGTTAAGTAATTACTGAACCTATGAGAGATGCTTATACTTAATTCTTTCTCTGCAATCTCCCATCTATCTATTTTCTTTAGTTATTCACTAGAGCAATTATGATCTGTAAATCGATCCGGGGCAAGTGTTCGGATCTATTATGACATAACCAATAGGCGCTCAACGGACCTTTTTAATCTTATAAAAACTTTTTCTGGGCTTTGAATTGATGCAAAAACAATTTTTTTGTGCAACTCCGTGTATTTAGATCTCAATTATAAGTTTCTAAATGGAACTACTTTGTGGCTTACATAAAACATATTACTTATTATTCTATTTAAAATTGACTCTATTCCAAATCGCGCGAACAGTCATTAGCCATTACTAAACTAAAGGGCATCCCAGTATTTCTATTTTTTATAGTTATTTAAGAGTCTCTTTTATTATAGTTTTATTTTTTAGTTTTACTAACAGAAAAAATATATTCTATACTCTATCCGTGTATCGGTTATTCCTACGAAATACCGGACGAAATAGAAAACGATCTTAATCTTAGAAGGGATATAATGAAATTCTTTGATTGGTTCTTTCCGGAGGACCTTCTATTTTGACTGATGGGGACAACAAACAAAACAATCTTATTTTATTATATTTTACTAAATTAAATAAAATAATTACTAAATTAAATAAAATAATAAATAAACAGAGTGCTCCTATTCGAAACGCCTTGTGATCTTCAACCAATTCTGTGCCTCAATATAATTCCCGGGAGTAAGCGTTATAGCTTGTTTCCAATACTCAGCGGCTTGATCGAACCAAGCCTCCGCAATTTCAGAATTTCCCTGTCGAATGGCCTGTTCTCCCCGGTCGGAATAGGCAGGGAAATTCCTTCCCTTAGAACCGTACTTGAGAGTTTCCTACCTCATACGGCTCAGCAGTCAATTCTTTTGGTGTCCCTTTTTTTAATACCATATCTAATTGAATGAGATTTCTCGTGGATCTATCTCATTTTTTTCGAGTTAACCAAAAGAGGTTAAATAGATGAGTTTCAAACTTTAATTTTGATTAATAGTTGAATCAGTTTTAGTTTTATCTTTTCTCCCACCTTCAGAAGAATAAAACATAGGTCTTTCCGCTATCATTAGAGTTTTCTGAAAGGTAACTATCCCGGTTTCATATATAAATTTCTATAGATATAGAATTTTTGAAAAAGTCTTTTCTTTGATAAGTAAGAAAAGACTTACTTTCTTTGGGATCTGATTCTACACCGCTGCTCAATACCTTAGGGGATCGACTCTATTACATAAGTTGATTCCTAACTTTTATCTCCTATCGTTACATAAGTAAGCAGTTCTTATTGTATCGGACCAAAATCTCACTTAATTGATCTTTACGGTGCTTTTTCTGTCAATTAGACCCTTTCTTTATCCATAGACTAAAGGATCTAGGCATACCTATTACTTCCTACTTCGACTTCTACGAAGTTTCTTTCTTTTTCTTTGCTACAGCTGATAAAAATCGTTGTTTTGGACGATACCTATGATATGTAGAAAGCCTATTTTCGAGTATTTATTCGCGCATTTTCTCTTTCTTTCCTTTTTTTCTTTCTATAGTGGAGATAGTCGCACGTAATGACAGATCACGGCCATATTATTAAAAGCTTGTGGTAAGAACGGGTTTCGTTCTAGCGCCCTAAAATAATATTCCAAAGCTTTCGTATGTTCTCCGTTCCTTGTATGGATAAGGCCTATGTTATAGAGTATATAACTTCTATCATAGGGATCAATTTCTAGTCGCATAGCTTCATAATAATTCTGTAAAGCTTCCGCATAATTTCCTTCGGACTGAGCTGACATCCGTTACGGTCGTCATTCGATTCAAAGAATCTCCGTTCCAGAACCGTACGTGAGATTTTCATCTCATACGGCTCCTCCTTTTTTGATTTTTATGTGCATAATGAGAAGAATATCTGGAATCAAAAAAGATTGAAATAATTTCATTATGAACCGAAGGGGGCTAGTGTTTTTACAAGAAATTTCTAGCCAACCTTCCTGTAAAAGATCGTTTCTTAACATCAAGTGCCTTATAAAAATGAAAACTCTAACAATTTCTTTGTCCTTAACACCCCTCGATTTCCAGGAATTAGTCACTTCAACAGTCTTCGATGGTTATACGGGTATCCAAAATACGAACGAGATGGATGTTTGTTGTCCCAACCATTCTTCTTAGTCCCGATCCCGACAAAGAAAAGGTATAATTTCTAACAAAGTTTTCGTATTGTTGATTCCTAGGCGTAGTGCTTCTTCCCCTA